CTAGGACCACCCCATTCAAAACACCAAATTTAGTCCTAAAAATAAAAATTTTTAGCAATTAACCAAAAACCTAACGAAAAAAAACCTTCGTTAGGACCTAAACCTACATTTTTTTATTAAAAAAAAATACTCATTCAAAAAATATTATATATCATAAAAATTAAGGGAGTCGAGAATCCAAACCCTCAAATACTCAAGTCCAAGAAACCTTTACCTATAACAGAATTAGTCAAAAAATAAATAGAATAATAAAAAGCTGTAAAAAAATAGATAAACAACAACCAAAAGCTATACTTAAAAACCCCCATAGAAGAAGAGATTACAATAAACTCAGACAAGAAAGAAAGAGAAGGGGGAGTCCCCATATTAGACAGAAATACAACAGCAAAAAAAAGAGCCACAATCAAGCCAGAGCCAAAAAACCCTCCCATATAATAAACCATCCGACTACCAGAAACATGAAAAAATTCCCCCACAAGATAAAACATCAAAGTTGAAGTATACCCATGAGCCAATATTAAAACAATCCCACCGGTTTTACTAGATATAACAACAAAAACTAAAGCCATCAACACAAAACTCATATGGGTAATAGATGAATAAGCAGCCAAAGCTTTAGCATCACTCTGAAACATACAACAAAAAGCAGCTAAAACTATTCCTACAAAAGCTAAAGCTACTCAAATATTATTATGGACAAAACTTAAACAACCCAAAATACGTAAAAATCCAGCTGTCCCTAATTTCAACAACAACCCCGCTAAGAGCATCCTCGCTGTAGTAGGAGCTTCCACATGAGCCTTAGGTAACCAAAGATGTAAAAAATAAACCGGAAATTTTATTATAAAACTAAGACTTAAAATAAAACTAGGTCTCCGGAAAAAGTGAAAATCCAAATATCCCCCCCTAATAAAAAAGGAACTCTTAAAATTAACAAACAAAAAAGGAAAAGGACAAAAAGCCGCAAAAAAAATCAAATTATTAGAAGAATTGATCTTTTCAATTTGGGGACCATAGCCAAGAATTATAACTAAAATCGGAAGTATAGATAACTCCAAATATATGTATATCAAAATAATATTTGTGGGCCCAAAAAATAGCATACCAATTTCCACAAGAACCTTTGATAAAAGTAAAAGAACAAAATTCTTCTCCCTTAACAAAACTACCCCCAAAAAAAAAAAACTCCTCCCCACTAACAAAATAAAAGAAAAAGAATCAAAAAAATAAAAACCACCCCACCAAGAATAACTATTTAAAACCAAAAAACTAAACAAAACCATAAAAAAAAAAAACAAAATAGGTTCAAAAAAAAAATAAAAAGAAAACAACAAAATATCCAACAAAGCCACACTTTTCTCATAATTACAAATCACACATTTTATTCATAAACTAACATGGCTAATAAGACCACCAATAAACAAACACAAATAAAAACAATCAAACAACATCCACAAAATGTCAATAAATAATGGCAAATTCCAAACCCAAATGATGATTATAATTAAAATGTGATTTTAAAAGACGCAAAAAATTAAAAAACAGAAATAAACCACCAAACAAGACATGGACCCCATGAAAACCAGTAGACAAAAAAAAAAAACTACCAAAAATACCTTCAAAAATAAAAAAGCTAGCCCCCTTAAACTCCATTAACTGAATACCAGTAAAATAAACAGCCAAAATACAAGTTAACAACAAGCTGCTAGCGCACCTTTTATTACTCAAAAGTCTGTAATGCGCCCAGGTAACAGAAACACCTCTACTCAAAAGAATAATAGTATTCAACAAAGGAACCCCAAAAGGATTTACCAAATGTATTCCAATAGGAGATCAAATTCCTCCAACATCATGAGCAGGCACCAAAGCCGCATCAAAAAAAGTCCAGAAAATACCAAAAAAAAACATAAACTCACTAAAAATAAATACTAAAACACCAAACTTAAAACCATCCATTACAAAAAAATTATGATAACCCCTAAGACCTTCCATCACAATATCCTTACCCCAAGCAAAAGCAACCAAAAAAATAGAAAACAACCTAAATAATAAACCACTAAAAATACCAGTCTTAAAAAAAACAACTAAAGAACTGGTTAAACCCAAAGAACAACAAAAAATCAAAATAGGGTAACTAGAAAGACTTAAAATATGAAAATTATGAAAAACAGTATACTACCTCATCTAAAGAACCTAAATCTTTCATATTACTTATACTACGTATACCACAACACAACTAAGCATAAAGACGTCCAATAAATCAATAAAACAAGAATAACAAAAAAAGCACAAAAAAATATAAAAAAGAAAAAATTATCCTCAACAGGACATAAGGGTCCTCTACCAAACACTGACCAAGCCATCTCAGAATTACAAAAATTAAAATAAAAATAAATACAAGTAACTTATTAAGCTTAGATATAACAGAAACATAGTTATCCACTAAAACAAAAATAAAAAAAAATAGAATTCTCGCAAACAAAGACAAAACCCCCAAAACCTTATTAGGGATAGCCCGCAAAATAGCATAAGCAAATAAAAAGTACCACTCTGGTACAATATGTACAGGACTTATTATAGGATCAGACTCAATAAACATCTCAGGATCACCCAAAAAAAAAGGATAACCCAAAGAAAAAAAAATAAAAAAAAACCAAAATACTATATTCAAAAAATCTTTAACTCAAAATTCAGGAAAAAAACAAATCTTATCATAATCCCCATGACAATACAACTTAGAAGTCCTACCAGTCTCATGCAACAAAATCAAATGAAACAAAACTAAAAGTAATAACCCCCAAGGCAACAAAAAATGCAGAACAAAAAAAAATTTCAATGTCGCCCTAGAGACAGTAAATCCACTTCAAATTCAAGTAACAAGAGCCGGCCCCCAAATAGGAATAACACTTAAAAGTCTGGTAATCACCACCGAGGCCCAGAACCTCATCTGTGCCCACACCAAAACATAACCCATAAAAGCCTCTATTATAACCAGTAAAATAATTACAACACCACTAATCCAAACCTTTTTCAAACGATAACTTAAAAAAAACAAACCCTTAAACAAATGCATATATAAAAAAATAAAAAACAAACTGGCTCCATTAAAATGTAAAATACGAAAAATCCAACCAAAATTAACCTCATATATAATATACTGCACACTCAAAAAAGCCAACCTCCCATCATTAGAGTAATAAAAAGAAAGAAAAGTACCCGTTAAAATTTGAAAACCCAAAATCATCCCCAACATACTACCAAAATTCCAATTATAAGTCAAAACCTTGCTAGAAGGCAGACTAACTACCATAGAATTAACAAAACCTAAAACCTTAACCACTCCCAAAATTCCCAACTTCTTCAAAGTCATATTTTTAACATAAACTAAAAGAGTACACCTATACTCAAACCCTTTTACACCAAAAATAAAAATTCTTCCTAAACTAAAGTATATTAAGAACGATCATCTTCCTAGACCGTAACAAGGCATAGTAATCATCTATTTAACGTCCTATTATTCTCAAAACTCTGCCTCATCAAAGCAGCATAATAAAACTTTTACTAAAATAACAAACTACAGAAACAACTATCAAAGGAAAAACCAAAAAAAACAAAATCTTTAAATTATCACCCAACATTTTCATACTCTTTACCCTTATATTAATTAACCATAACCTAAAACATAATATAGATAAAAACATCAAAAACAACAAAAACAACAAAAATAGGCCATCCAATTTAAAAACCTCATTCAAAACAAAAAACTTAATAAAAAAGGAAACACTAAAAGGTACGTTCAAAAAAACCAGCAATGTCTCCCAATTAACAAAATTAAAATCCTTAACATTAAAATTAGGTATCAAAAAAACCATCAAAACAACATAATAAAAAAACAAATAAACTACATTAATAACAGACAAAAAACAAGACAAGATCACCCAATTAAATGATTCTGTCGATGAAATAATCATCATATTCTTATAACCCTTCAAAACAAAAAACTGCATATAACAAATAAAAATCCCAAACAAAAAAATAAAAAAAAGCCCAAAATCAAATAATTGCACCAATACAGGAAAAAAAGGCAATTTTTGAAAAGTTAAAAATCACATTAACAATCAATCGAACAAAGAACTAGTAACACTAAAAACCCAAAAATGAAATGGAGCTACTCCAACCTTAAATATAACAATCAAAAACTGTAACAAAAAAACATTAAAAACCAAGAAAAACAAACCCAAACTCTCCTGAATCACAAAATAATTCAAAACACCAGAATAAGATACCAAATCCTTAGATAAGCAAACAAAAACTACTGTCATCAACAAAAACACCCTCCACCAAACCAAAACATTTCTAGTAAAAAAATTCAATATACACAGAAAAATAACAAACCTCATAAAAAATAAAAGCAAAAACAAATGGGCCAATCACCCTAAACAGATTTAGAAGACCTGCAAAAATTTGTTAGTTGTCTTATATCTTTTACGCTTAAAACAAATGCACTTCCTATGCTATAACAACCAAAACCTCAAGATGTGAAAACCCATTTCCAGATTAAAAATCTAACACTTTAAACTTAAGTTAACATCTTACTCATTCAAATACAAAAAAATCAAACGAGAAAAAATATAACTTTGAATAAAAAAAACAAAACATTCCATCATAATAGCAAAAACAACAACTCAAACATAAAAAATTCCCAAATATAATTCCAACAACCTAAACAATATTATGCTAATTATATGACCAACCAAAATATTCACAGTTAAACGTACAGTCAAAGCTAAAGGACGAGAAACCTCACTTACCAACTCAACCAACAATATCCTAAAAGTCTTCAAAAATCTATCACCCAACTTAGCCACATAAACAGAAAACTTTTCACCCGACATAAAAGTCAGTAAAGTTCTCAACCAGGCCACCACCGCATAAACAAAAGTAAATTCTACTATACCACAAGGACAAAAAGAATAAACAAAGTAACCACCAAAACAACAAGTCAACAATACCAAAAAAGTAAAAACCGAAATTACGGAACTCAAAGGTAAAACACCAGAATAACCAAAAACCAAAGATAAAGAACCCAAAAATTCAGAAACCAAAACCCCCAACAGACTATCCTTTAAATAAAATAAAAACTGCAAAACAAAAACAAACATAAAAATATCCAAAAAATAAACATTAGTAATAACCTTCTAAAAAAGCAAAACAACAAAATAACCTAAAAAAATCAAAGATACTGGTAACAACTTAAACCAAAAAAAATACATCATCAAATCATAACGAAAACGAGGATAAGAACTACGAATAAAAACCAAAATTGAAAACATACAATAAATAACCAAATAACTAAAACCAAAAAATAAAACAGATGTTAAAGTTCTAAAAAATAACAAAGCCCCATACTCACCCAAAAATAACAAAACAAAAGCTACCCTAGAATACTCAACATTATAACCTCTAACCAATTCCCTCTCACCCTCAGCAAAATCAAAAGGCGCACGATTTAATTCTGCTAAAATCATAAAAAGAAAAGGTAAATAAATAACCACCAAACCCAAATTAAAAAAACTAAAAAAACTAAACATATTAATATGTACAATAACAGCCAACAAGTACAACGAAAAAGCAATTTCATAAGAAACCCTTTGTCTTCTCGCCCGAATAGCCCCCACCATTCCATACTTAGACTTACTAACAACCCCTCTAACCAAAGTTGTATATACAGAAAAACCAATTAAACACAAAAAAAAAAGAATTGAATATTCAAAAGTCATAAAATCATAAGTAAAAGGTAACACAAATCACTCCAGAAACATAACAATAAAAAAAACACCAGGAACCAAAACAAAAGAAACCTCCGAAGAATTTAAAGGAAGCAACTGTTCTTTTTTTAATAACTTAACCCCATCAAAGATGGCTTGCAACACACCCATAAAACTAACCTTATTAGGACTAATACGCTGCTGACTTCCACCTAATAAATGACGCTCATATAAAGTAATAAAAGCAATAGATTGTACAATAAAAACCATAACCAGAACAACCTGTAAAAATATCAAAACCAACAAAATGATAAACTCTTTAGATTTACAAGTCTAATATTTTTATAATGAAACTAAACTTTTAATAACCAAGAGTTAAATAACTATAGAGTAAATACCTTTTGATCAACAGTCAACAATTCTTTAAATTAAACTAACCCTTACTTCTATATTATACATAACGTAAATAAAAACCAGTTTATATAAAATAAGATATGTAAGGTTCTTTTTCTTCAGAAAAAGATTTTTAATCAATTAATATATATATATATAATTATATATATATATATTACTATTATTAAAATATTAATATATATATATATATATATAATGTAGACACATATAAACAAGCATATTTTACATACTATATATATTCCTTTATAATATTAAACAATAAAATATTGTAAAATTACGTACACATATATCCATCATTTAATATAACATACATAAAAACAAACACACCTAGCCAGGGCAACATTTTCAAAAAAAAACATAACTTTACCTATAAACCTCTACCTTCAACTTAAACAAAAATGTGAAAATTTTTTTTTCAAAAGATTTAAAAAAATTAATTACAAAAATAGCCTTAATTTTAATCCAAAAAAAATAATTATAAAAAAACCCTAAAACAAAAATGACGACAGGTCCCCACCTGTCAAAGAAAAAAACTATAGGCCAAAGACCCACAATGTGTTTTCAAAACAAAAATAACTAGTTTACTTCAAGTTTAAAATTACTAGAGACAGGTTCCCCTAACTCTACTTTACTACAACTTACTCCCCTAAAGGCAATTGATGGATGATTTGTACCGCCCCCAAATAAACTTCAGTTTTACATAAAGAAAAACTTACTGTCTTTTACATTTTCAACCTCAATACTAAAAAGGTATCCACAAAATAATATAGTGTAGGTCAAATTAAATCTTCTGTATAGACCAAGTATTTATCTATTTTTACAGTAGAATAAACCTAAAATTACAAACCTTAAGCATAAAATAAACGATCATACATGCGCCCAAAACAAAAGCTGTTAATGAGGGTTCTCAATTACTACTCAACCTCCAAAGATAATTTAAAGACCTGCCAATATTCTTACAGTTTAAATACAACTTTACTCCTGCTTTTTTAATTTTTGTCTAACCAGGTACTAATCTGGTTTGTTCTTCAAATCTTAAAGTCTAGAACACCTTCTATTAAAAATTCCTAATTTCACCCTAGAAAACAAGACTCAATCTAAAATTCCATACCAACACCAATTAGAGTTCAAATTTATAAAGTCTAGCCGATTATTCTGGAACAAAATTTATACAAATGACAAAATGCCAGGGTAAAAAACCATTGCCCACTTTATGAATCCCTAACAGATAACATCATTATAACACTACTTAAAACCACAATCAAATTTAAAACCCTTATAAGTAAAACTTAAATAAGATAAAATCCTTTTCTTCGAAAGAGAAATATACAAAAAATTATACTAATACCTCTACAGAACTTAATTTTTGGTTTTGAAAACCAAGAGTTTAACTTAACTTAAATCTGTTAAACTTAAAACAAACACAAATCCCTTCCATAAAATTTTATATTACCAACTATAATAACCACCCCCAAAACTCTAGAAACCACACTAAAACATATAAAATAAAAAAACATTATCTCATTTAAACTCCCTGAAAATAAAATAAACAAACTTATTACCAGAAACTCTAATGAAATCAAAATAAAAATCAAACGTTGCCACTTAAAAAACAATGACAAAAATCTAATAAAAACAAAAACAATAACCTAAATCTTACGCAAAGCCCCCGTAAAATTCAAAAAGTAACTCGTAAAATTTATAAAAAAAATTAACACAACAATAATTCAAACCAAAATAACCCAATAAAACCTAAAATAAAAATTATTAATAGCAACCACATCAACTAAAGCATAAAATAAAGGATAAAAAAAAAACACAGTCAAAATACCTCCGACCAAATAAAAAGGGGTTTCAGAATAACCAATCTTAGAAGGGCTAGAAAAATAAACCAGAATTACAAAAATACCCCTCAAAAAAAGTAAACAAATAAAATAAGAAAACCAAGTATGTAAAAGAAAAGAAATCAAAGGCGCAACCATTAACAAAGTAAAAATCAAGAAAAACCTCCTCTTCATAGGATCAATACTTACATAACTTAAAACACAACTTAACACAGCCAATAAAAAAAAGCTACCCAACATAAAACCTCATAACCCTCTCATTGTAAGCGAGAAATTCTAAATTAAACTAAAGGTTCTCAGTAAAGACTCTTGACAACCCAAATATCATATTTTAAAAATAAACTAGTTACTGATAGAGCCAGAATCTTCCGCCTGCAAAACGCATATTTTAAACTTAAAATACAGCCCCAAACCAAAAAAAAAAACATAACCAAAATAATTACAATAGAATTAAAATATAACCTCTTCATATAACCGTTTCTTCAAAACCCCGAAAAAGAAAAAAAAGTTACACCTATTGAATTCACCCCCATCAAAAACAAATCCAAAAACTTATAATTCTTTAAACCATAAATTCAACCCTTAGCCAAAAAATCCACCAAAAATTTATACACAAACTCCTTTAATAAAAACTTCACACAAAAAAATCCCACAACCAAAATCATAACAAAAAAAAACAAAGGTACAAAAAAATCCACATACAAAAAAAGAGAAGGCATACACAACATATTAAAATTTATCCACCAAACAAAAAAAACAGAAAATAAAACCCATCACAAACTCAAAAAATTTATTGCCACCCCCCTCATAAAACCAAAAATAGGTCCTTTAAAAATTATAAAAAATCCCTTTCATAAACGATACTTTTCACCAAAAGTCTGAAATGCGGAAAAAAAAACCATTCAAGCAAAAAATGTTAAAAAGAAGTTCAATAAAAAAAAATCCAAAATATAGTCTTTTTTTACAGCCCCCCTAGTAAAAATTAGTCCACATAAACAAAACAAAGTAAGTAATAGCTCCAAATGAATAAAACCAGGTACATTACCTAAATTATTATAATTACGACCATCTTGTTGACCAAGAGAACAATGAATCAAATAACCCACCTGCATAAAAAGACAACTCTTAAAAAGAGCATGCCTCAACAAATGAACAAAAGAAACAAAACTTAAACCAATACCAACAGTTAACATAGAGAACCCCATCTGTGACAAAGTTCTCAAAGCTACAACCTTTTTTAAATCCTCTTCCACCAAAGCCGCCACACTAGAAAACAATATAGTAAAAATACCAACAACTAAAACAATAGCAATAACATCCTTATTAAAAACCATCTCAGTAAAATTCATAACCAAAACCAAACCAGCAGTTACCAAAGTGCTCCTATGAACTAACGAACTAATAGGAGTAGGAGCCCTCATAGCTTTAGGTAATCAACCTCTAAAAGGAAACTGGGCCCTCTTAGTAAAAGAAGCCAGCAAAAGTATCAAAGAAGACAACCAAAAAAATAAAGATAACCTCAAAAAGTAATAACCACTAAAAACCGTCCCTGCAAAAAAAATAAAAAGAAAAAAATCTCCCAAACGATTAGTCAACACAGTATTTATGGCCCCCCTACAACTATCCCAATTATTATAAAACAAAACCAAAAAAAATCTAGAAATACCAAGCAAATCCCAACTGACCAATATAGAAAAACTACCATTACTAAAAATCAGCCTAAACATACTACCTACAAAAATAAGTAACATAAAATAATAATAATTAAAATTTAACTCTCCATTCAAATAATAAGTCCTAAAAACCAAAACTCTCAAAGTAACCAAAAGTAACACCAAAGAAAACATTACTCTATTATAATAAACAGAAAACTTCAAAGCCATAAAATCCCACTCCACCAAGAAAAAGAAAACATTCATAAAAGATAACAAACCCCCCACTAAAAACAAAATACAGAAAAGCACAAAAACCATCAAAAAAACTGAAATATCAATCTAAACCAACCAGACCAATTTTCCATACCACCACTCCATATAAAAACCAATAAAAATAAAAAATAACAACATAAAAAATCCCACCAAAGAAGACATGTCAGAAACCAAAACCCCCAAAAATATTACCACCTCCAAATCAAAAATCACAAACATAAGCATCATAATAAAAAAATGAATCCTAAAAGAATTCTGAATCTTACCTACACTTACAAAACCACACTCAAAAGAAGAAACCTTATCCTTATAAAAACCCTTACAACTCAATACAAAGTTACCCACATAAAACACCAACAACAAAACAAGTGTAAACAAAATAACCATAACCAAAACTAACAAAAAAAGTACTTATCACTTTTAAAAAGTTTAAAACTTCAACAAATTTCCTTTCGTACTTTCAGTAATCAAAATCAAGACATTATCAAGATAAACAATTCTATCTCACAATGAATTAAACTAATATCACGTTTAGTTTAATAAAAGAAGAACAGTCTAAAACCCGAAATACTCTCCTCCCTTCAAGAACTAAAATACAACATCGATGTAAAACTTATCATTATTATAAGAACTAAATCAGATATGATTTTCTGTTAACTCCGAAGTAATTTTTTCAATTAATAATAGTAAAAAAAGTTACAAAACACTCTACCCTAGAAAACATGTCAAAAAAATACAAAAAATTCTAACAAAAAAATTTCCGAAGACTTATCTTTGCATAATATCACCTATTACTTCTTAAATACAAAACTAATTCATACAAACCAAAGTAAAAAACCAGCCACTAACCCCATTCATACTAGAACCCATTAAAAGCACAAATTATTTTGCTACCTTAATGTCCTCACGCTAAGACTGCCATTTATACAAACATAGAGCAGAAGCCAACCTTAAAAAAAAATCTAAGTCTTTAATAAACATTTGACCAGAAAACAAGTTCACAACAAAAAATTAAAAACCCAAAAACAAAAATTTCAAAGAAACTACTAAAATCCAAAATCCATAAATTTATTAAAAAAATTAATAAAAAACACAAAACCTAAAAAAAAAAAAAAGAAAACGTTATAAAAACACAAAAAACCCGAACACCTACAAAAACCTCAAACTCCCAAAACAACCACCTAACTATCCAATTTTTCTAATAAAAAACAACAAAACAGTTTAACAAAAAAGTCGAATTTTCAACTCCCAGCCCAGGTATTATTAATTTAAGGCACCAAAATAAAAAACCCTTCACTTCTACCTTTTTTTTCTATTCTACATAAAAATGTAATTTTCCTCAAATAGTACACAATACTAAAAAATAAAAAACAAAAATTTAAAGCCTCACTTTCATCCACACCACAAGTAGATATTTTCAAATAAACTACAAAGCTCCTACTCACCTAAAACTCCTAAACATCAACTCTTAAAATTATCTAAAAGAGTAACCTCCAAAGCTACAGGCATAAAACTATGATTCGCCCCACAAATCTCAGAACACTGCCCATAAAAAACACCAACCACAGGAAAACTATAAGACAAAGTCCTTAAAATCCCACTCATTGCATCCAACTTAATAGACATCCTAGGTAAAGCCCAAGAATGAATAACATCCCCGGAAGTAATACAAAAACGAATATTCACATCACAAGGTACAACACAACGATTATCCACTTCCAAAAGACGAGGTTCACCCAACTCTAACTGATCCAAAGACTTCATATAAGAATCAAACTCTAAACCAGGAATATCCCTAAACTCATAACTTCAATACCACTGATGGCCCGTCACCTTAACAGTTAAATTACTATCCAAATTTATCAAACCATAATAATACAACAAACTCAAAGAAGGCACCATCTGCATAACCAAGATCAAAGTAGGAAACACTCTACACAACAACTCCCCAAACTGATACTCAATCTTCTTACTCTTAAAATAAAAATTACTTAACAAAAGATAAACAAACATAGTAGAAACAAAAGATAACACACCAAATAAAAGACTACAATTAAAATTATAAAACCAATCCATATAACTTGAAAACAAACTATTCCTAAACAAAAGATTCAAATCCTGAAAATAATTACCCAATAACCCCTGAAACCACTCGATTGGAAATCGAACATACTAACTTATACTAAGAAGTCCAATAAAACCGGAATCTTCCCATCGACAATAAGATATAATAAAATTATACTACAGCTTTCAATAAGAGCAAAACACCTAAAGGGTATGAACCTCACAGACTAAAATTATCCTATCCTATCAAAGCCCAAATCCCCCTAATCTGCAATTAGGTATACTTAAATATAATAAAGACCCCTAAAACTTAAAAACAACAGAACTGTAAAAAATCTCCACCTGGTAACTATGACCAAAAACATAACCACTTAAACTATATTCAGGACCACTATTTACATAATAATCAAACAAAAAAAGACGATGTGATATAAAAGATTCCAACAAAACATAAATAAACAAAAATAAAGCAAAAACACTAATTATAGACCCATAAGAAGCCATAACATTCCAAACCGAATAAATATCAGGATAATCCAAATATTTACGAGGATAACCATGAATACCAGCAAAATGCAAAGGAAAAAAAGTTAAATTAACACCAATAAACATTAAAAAAAAAACACTGCCTATCATTAATTTATCATAGACAAAACCAGTAATAAAACTCCATCACAAAGACACCCCAGTAAAAATCCCAAATACAGCCCCCAAACTAAGAACATAATGAAAATGACTAACAACATAATAAGTATCATGCAAAATAATATCCAACCTAGAATTAGACAACATCACACCAGTCAAACCCCCAATAGTAAACAAAAAAATAAAACCCATCACCCATAAAAGCAAAGGCTGAAAAACCATCTTCATACCAAACAAAGTAGCCAACCCACTAAAAACCTTCACCCCCGTAGGAACCGCAATAACCATAGTCGCCGCCGTAAAATAAGCCCGGGAATCAAGATCCATACCCACAGTATACATATGATGAGCCCAAACCACACATCCAATTAAACCAATTCTTATAATAGCATAAACCATCCCCAAAGACCCAAAAACTTCCTTCTTACCAGTCAAATATAGTCTCCTTTGACTAATAATTCCAAAAGCCGGTAAAATTAAGATATAAACTTCTGGATGACCAAAAAACCAAAACAAATGCTGATAAATCAAAGGATTGCCACCAGTCCTCGGGTCAAAAAAAGAAGTATTTAAATTACGATCAGTCAATAATATTGTAATAGCTCCAGCCAAAACAGGCAAAGACAAAACCAACAAAAAAACAGTAACAAAAACAGTCCAAACAAACAAACTCATATGCTCCAAAGAAATAGAACTTCTACGCAAATTCTTAGTAGTTGTTATAAAATTAATAGCACCCAAAATAGACCTTACTCCAGCACAATGCAAACTAAAAATAGCCAAATCCACCCTCCTTCCAGGATGGCCTAAAGTCCTCAAAGGAGGATAAACAGTCCACCTAGTACCACAACCCATATCTACAAAACAAGCATCCAAAATTAAAAACATAGCCGTTGGCAACAACCAAAAACTCAAATTATTCAAACGAGGAAAACTCATATCCGGAGCCCCCAACATCAAAGGTAACATTCAATTACCAAAACCACCAATTATAGTAGGCATAACCATAAAAAAAATTATCAAAATAGCATGAGCAGTAATAATAGAATTATATAATTGACCACTCCCCAACAAAAGACCAGGCTTAGCCAACTCCAAACGAATCACCAAAGACAAACTCGTACCAACCATACCAGACCACAAACCAAATAAAAAATATAAAGTCCCAATATCCTTATGATTAGAACTCTCCAACCAAACAGATAGACCACCTTGATACTTACCCAAAACAGACAA